TTGTTCAAGAGGAAGACTTTTTTGAATGATGGAATATCAGTTCTATATATGTCTCATATAGATAGATATCTATCTATAATGAAATGAGCCCAAAATGGAGGAAGGGGGAGAGGGGGAATAGAAAGGGAAAGGAAGAACAGAAAGAGGGAATGAACAATTTACGTGCGAAACACATAGGTTAGATAGAGATACATAAGCTTATGTTCTTTCTTTATTATGTTTATTATGTGGGATATTTATATGTTACATAAATCCCCTCTCAGGATGGGTGGAGAGGGAGAGTTTAACTACTGATATGATCAAATCTATTATTATCTATTATTCCTATTACTAACGTTTAACCCTTTCTTTCTGGAACGGGGAGGAAGATTCAATTATTATGAATAACGGGAGATTTGTAGGTGAAAATAGCAGTTTACGGAAAAGGCGGAATTGGTAAGTCAACGACTAGCTGTAATATCTCAATAGCCCTAGCAAGACGTGGTGGAAAAGTATTACAAATTGGATGCGATCCAAAACACGATAGTACCTTTACTCTTACAGGATTTCTGATACCTACAATTATAGATACTTTGCAGTCTAAGGATTATCATTATGAGGATGTTTGGCCCGAAGATGTGATTCACGAGGGTTATGGAGGAGTAGACTGTGTAGAAGCAGGAGGGCCACCCGCAGGAGCCGGATGTGGGGGATATGTGGTAGGGGAGACTGTGAGATTGTTGAAAGAATTAAATGCATTTCACGAATATGATATTGTATTATTCGATGTACTAGGTGATGTAGTTTGTGGAGGTTTTGCTGCTCCATTGAACTATGCGGATTATTGCGTAATAATTACAGATAATGGATTTGATGCATTATTTGCAGCCAATCGTATTGCTGTCTCTATTGGGGAAAAAGCTCGTACACATATACTTCGATTAGCAGGCTTGGTCGGAAATCGTACATCTAAAAGAGATCTTATCGATGAATATGTAGAAGTCTGTCCAATGCCCATAATAGAGGTCTTACCTCTTATCGAAGAGATTCGAATATCTAGAGTCAAGGGTAAAACCTTATTTGAAATGGTTGAATCTGAGCCATCCCTTAGCTATGTGTGTGAACATTATTTGAACATAGCAGATCAGATATTGTCTCAACCAGAAGGTATTGTACCGAAAGAGATTCCGGATCGAGAATTTTTCAGTTTACTTTCCGATTCCTACCTAAGTCCCATTAATGATGGAGAACAGGAGAAGAATCAGGAAAATTTGCTTGGATTTACGATGGTTTGAGATCAACAATCGATTCGTTGATCAGTTCGTTGGAAGATCTATTTATGTCAGTGGAGATCTCTGAAACTCTCACTTTTGAATGCGAAACGGGTAATTATCATACTTTTTGTCCCATTAGCTGTGTATCTTGGTTATACCAAAAGATTGAAGACAGTTTTTTTTTGGTGATAGGCACGAAGACATGTGGTTATTTTCTACAAAATACGCTTGGAGTTATGATCTTTGCAGAGCCTCGCTATGCAATGGCAGAATTAGAAGAAGGAGATATTTCGGCTCAATTGAATGATTATGAAGAATTGAAAAGGCTTTGTATTCGGATAAAAAAAGATAGAAACCCCAATGTCATCATATGGATAGGTACTTGTACTACAGAAATAATAAAAATGGATTTGGAAGGTATGGCGCCAAAATTAGAATCTGAGATTGGGATACCCATTGTAGTGGCAAGAGCAAACGGGCTGGATTATGCTTCTACTCAAGGGGAAGACACTGTGCTAGCTGCGATGGCACATCGTTGTTTAGAACAGGAATCCTTCGTTCGTGAACGGAATGGAACTATGCAAGATTTATTCCCTTTCCCTCCTCCCCCAAAAAAAGAAGAAGAACTAGTAGAATACGGAGATCATCCCCCCTTGACTCTTTTTGGATCCCTACCTTCAAATGTAGCTTCTCAACTCAATCTAGAATTAAGGCGCCAATCCATCAAGGTATCAGGTTGGTTACCCGCCCATAGATATACTCATCTTCCATCATTAGGTGATGGGGTTTATGTCTGTGGTGTCAATCCATTTCTGGGTCGTACAGCAACAACTTTGGTAAGACGTGAAAGATGTAGGTTAATCGGAGCTCCTTTTCCTATTGGTCCGGACGGAACGCGTGCTTGGATCGAAAAGATTTGTCCTGTATTTGATATTGAACCCCAAGGTCTGGAGGAAAGGGAGAAACGGATGTGGGAAAGTTTGAAGGATTATATTTCTTTGGTACGTGGAAAATCTGTCTTTTTCATGGGAGATAATCTACTAGAAGTATCTCTAGCAAGATTCTTAATTAGATGTGGAATGATCGTTTATGAAATTGGTATCCCATATATGGATAAACGATATCAAGCTGCTGAATTAGCACTTTTACGAGATACATGTATAGAGATGTGTGTACCGATACCACGAATTGTGGAAAAACCAGATAATTATAATCAAATACGGCGTATGCGTGAGTTACAACCCGACTTAGCCATCACCGGAATGGCTCATGCTGATCCGTTAGAAGCAAGAGGAATGAATACTAAATGGTCGGTTGAATTCACCTTTGCGCAGATTCACGGATTTGCCAATGCGAGGAATGTCCTTGAATTAGTCACCCGGCCCTTGCGGCGTAACGACGATTTAGAAGACTTGGGCTGGACCAGCCTAGTCAAAAGGGGCAACAAGTCCTAAATATCCCAATAGGAGTATTTCCGGATCGAATATATGTGCTAATAGCATATATATATATTCGATCTATGCTATAAACATGGATGTGCATATATGTGCATATATGGAGAGATCGAGTAAAGATCAATTGCAAATTGGGACCAATTCTATGAAATTGAATTCATGAATGTAGAAAATAATAACTATTCATATCCATATCTCCCAGATATGGGAGATATCAAAATAATTTCTATAATCATTACACGTCTTTAAAGAAGGATTTTGAATATGATACTTATAGTGAATATGATACTTATAGTACTGAGTCTACCATGGGATTCAATATCATCACGGGTAGAAGTATCAGGTCCAATCATTTTATTTGGACTATATTACGGATTTATTACCACATTGCCCATTGGTCCTTCTCAGATATTCCCTATGAGAACTTTCCTTCTGGAAGGAACTACTGATGGTATAGTAGCTATAAGTGGTTCTATTATGGGGCAATTAATAGTATTTTTATCAATGTACTATTCACCTATCTATGCAGCGTTGGGTAAACCTCACGCAATAACTTTACTAGTTGTACCTTACATGTTTCTTCATTGTTTCCATACCACCGAGAAACTTTCAAATTCAAAATCTCTGTACCCCATAAATCCACTAAACAATCCTGGAATTCTAGGTCTATTTATGGATAGCCTAATTTTTCAATTACTGAATCCTATTATTTTACCAAGTCCCATATTAACGAGACTGATGAACCTTTTTCTTTTTCGTTATAGCAATAATCTATTATTTGTAATAAGTAGTTTTTGCGGTTGGTTGGGTGGTCATGTTCTATTCATAAGATTGGCAAGATTGGTATCTTTTCGTATAGAACGTGATTCACCTATAGGTTATACTATATTAAAACGCTATATAAATCGAACTTTTAGTATTCTTATTTATTATTTCTGTTTATTATATTTGGGCAGAACTCCATCGCCGTTTATTATTTCTAACAAAGAAATAAGCGATGACTTTGTGTATAGGAATCAAAATGAGTTTCAAGGACTCCCCAATGAAGAATCATCATGGTTCGATCAACCATGGCCCATTATTTTGTTTGATCATCGCAGATGGAATAGGCCATTGCGATATATCAGGAATAGTCCATTTACTCACTCAGGTCCTGTAAAGGCTGAGGTATCCCAATATTTCTTCGACGCATGTTTAAGCGATGGAAAGCAAAGGGTATCTTTCACATCTCTACCTAGTATGTCGGTATTTGGGGAAAGGATCGGGAAATATAGGAATCTTTCGCATACCTTTTCCTCATCCAAAGATATTTCTTATCAATGGATTTGTACTGAAGAACGGAGAAAGAAGAACTTGGGCGATGAATTCAGGAATCGAATGGAAGCCCTAGGCAATGGATCCCCTGTTGAAGATGTGGTAGAAAAAGGGGTTAAATTATCCAAATCTCAGGGAGATCCCTTTCCTAAGATGCATGATCCTTTTCTGAATGGGCCATCCCGTGGAATAATTGATAAATTACGATCACCTTGGATTTTGAGCGATTCGATCAATTTGGATCTTCCGGATTTAACAAAGGTATCTACGAAGGACTCCGCAGAGGGATCTTGGAATAATCAAATTGAAGATCGGATCTCTGATCATTGGCAAGAATTGGAACGCAAAAACTTTCCGCTGCCCTGGGAACCACTACCTACAGATACAGTTCACCCGTTCATTTTGATAAATGAATTATCCGAGAATAAGAAATTTGAACCTATTTCAAAACAACTTTATCTATTAGCGGAACAAATGATCCGAAATTCAGAGAATTGGGAGATCTATACGAAGGATTTGCCGAATATAGCTTATTTGAACGATCGAGGAATTCATATAATAGATTCTTTGGAAATGGCTTCGAATAACGAAGAGATTCATGCAAAAGACTCGTTGAGAGATTTGTCAGAAATAGTCTCATGTGATCGAGGGATCTATATTGAGGTTCTATTGAAAATAGCTTCATGTAATAAAGAGACCTATACAAGATATTTGTTGGATATCCCTGGTATGATTGACGAGAAGAATATTATGTCCACAAGTCCCATGAGATGGGAATTAATACTTAGTCTTCCTCCTGCGGAACAGGCTTCGCTTTTTGAGCATTTGGGACAGAAGGAATGGACAGTACTCCGGGATCTTTGGAATAATTCATTTACGGGTGATTCGACCAAAATCAAATATATTCCTGCCTTTTGCGGGAAAATACTCTTCAATGAACCTTTCGAAATTACAGAGATTCAGAAACATGTGCCTCGATGGTCCTACAATTTGAGAAGCGGTAAATATGACTTCATACCCTCAATAAATGATCTTCGCCCAAGAAAGATCAGGAGTATAACAATTATCGACCCGAACGGAATACAGAGAATTGTGAGACGCTATTCGGAAGAGTCAGATTTTCGTCGGAACCTAGTAAAAGGATCCATGCGTGCTCAAAGACGTAGAACTATAATATGGAAAATGATACAAACGGGTGCGCATTCCCCCTTATTCCTATTCTTGGGAAGAATGGAAATACCCACTTTTCCAAAAGATTCTTTTGATATGCCCAATAGAGTAGATCTGAAACAAATTGTTACGAATTTGATGAATAAAGACTCGGAATCGGGAAGAACTTACTCTGGGGAGAGATCAAAAGTTGATCGTCTCTCAATAGCAGACAAATTGGATTTCTCACTAAATCAAAAAATAAGAGGTTCTATCTTAGTGGCCCAATCAATTCTTAGAAAACATATAATATTACCCTCATTAATAATAACTAAAAATATTGGTCGTATGCTATTATTTCAAGTCCCCGAATGGGATGAGGATTGGGGAGAATGGAGTAGAGAAATTCATATCAAATGCACTTATGATGGGATTGAATTCTCAGAAACGGAATTTCCGGACAGATGGCTCAGAGATGGCATCCAGATAAAGATTCTATTCCCTTTTCGTTTGAAACCCTGGCATGAATCTGAGCTCCAATTTGACAAAGGAGAAAAATTGAATTCTAGCTATTTAACGACCTGGGGGTTGGAAACTGAAGTACCTTTTGGTTATCCAAAAAAAATACCTTCCTTTTGGGAACCCATTATCAAAGAATTGAAAGGACGATTTATAAGAACGGTTCTATCAGGAATAGGACGAATAAATGAACCCGGACCTCAACCGGATAATATAAGTACGAAAAATATCGGAATAAATAATCAGATCCTGAATAAATATCAATTACTGATTGGGACTGGGCCTGCAAATAGTGCAAATTTTCCGCCGGAGATTCAGGATCAATCTGGGTATGGAACTCGAACAAATATTGAGGATCTAGACGATTGGACAACCACAACGAATGATCAGATCAAACAGATTACTGATAAATATTTAGTGAATTTAGGGATTAATATTGATCTAGAGAAAAAGAATAATCAATGTTCTATTTATATAGGATCGGAATTCAAAAAGCGATTGGTTCAGATTCGGCAAATACTTCTTCAATTTAGAAAGAGAAGTGCACGATTAATTTTGAAATGGCCCTATTTAATGAATCTATTTATTGAAATAATGGGCAGAGATATTTCCCTAAGCGTTATTCGCCTCATCAGGTTAAACATACAATTTTGTATTAGATCGACGAGGAATCTTGTAACAATTTACAGAAGAATCTATCCTTTTAAGAACGATATTTCGGAGACAAATGAGGGTAAAATCCCCAACTACCATTCAATTACCAAAGAGATACGAGATTTACAAGTTGGTCCCGATCGGGACATGATCTTAATGTCCCAAGCATATCTATTTCACGAGATATGGCAAATAAGAGCAATGAACAAGTCCCATTCAAAATATCTATTACAATATCAAACATCGTATCCCTTTATCAAAGATAATATCAAAGAATTCTTAGATATACAAAGAATATTGTATTCTAAAGAACCGCAAGATTTGAGAGTAAATGACTGGAAAGGGTGGTTAAAATGTTGCGATCGGTACAATTTATCCCCACAGATATGGTCTGGAATAGCACCACAGAGATGGAGAAATGAAATGAGTAAGCAACGGATAATTGATAATCGAGATTTTCTTCATTCCTATGAAGAAAATAGATTCATTCCCTATGAACAACAACAGGGATACCCCCCCCTTTTGATGAAACTTTTCCCGGGACGAACCCGGAAACTGAACAAACGTTGCAGATACAATCTTTTTTCATATAGTTATATTGATTTCACAAAAGACTTAGGTCTTAATGGGCTGCCAGTACGACAGAATGAACGGGAAGAGATTCTATCTAATAGTAGTATTATACGTGAATTGGAACTCTTTGATACACCGGATAATCTAAATATTACCAATTGCCAAGAGATTCCTAGGGAAAGATATATTCATGATACTACGAATTCTCAAGGGATCAGCGGGGAAGAAAGAGACAATTTCTCTTTTACCAATTCTCCAATAATTCATAAAAGAAAAACGGATCGTTCCAGATCAAATTTAAGGTTATGGTTATTCCCAGAACTTGTAGAAATGAATAATACATATAAACCTGAATTGATGATCATACCGAGAAAATCGCTTCTACGGGAGGAACGCAAAGATATTTTTAGATCATATGGGAAAGAAGAAGATGTTAGATCAAATGTTCGAAACCGGGAAGAAATAGAACAACAGAAAGAAGATGTTAGATTATATGTTCAAGAACGAGAAGATGTTAGATCGAATGTTCAAGACCAAGAAAAGTTTGTTGGATCGGATGCTCAGGGCAGAGAAAGAAAGGATAATGAGAACAATGAATACGATGAGGTAGAACTTCCATTGGAAGATGGAAAAACTGTTGGAGCTGCTATTCAATTTAGATGGGCAGAATCCATAGCGAGAGAACTCGAAAATAACATCAATATATGTTCTCTTTTAAGTGGAATGAAGGATCCGGAAAGAATTGCTATACCCTATCTTCGAACGGGAGATTTGGACCTGGATCTAATGTCTCATTTGATTGATAGGGATGTTTCAGGAACAGTAAAGGACGGAATATTGATTATCGAACCATTCCGGTTATCTGGGGTGTTGGATGATTTATTCCTTATGTATAAAATCGTAAGTATTTCGTTGAGATTTAAGGATAGATTCCGGGGAAGGGCAGATGGAAATCTTTTTGATGGATCTGTACGACGCGGAGGAATTCTTGGAGGTGGGGATGAGAACATTTTTAGTTCCCTCATTTTTGAGGAGATTTTGCTTCCGAGACGCCGTAGAGAATTTAGAATTCTAAATCGTTTCGATATGGAGAACAACCTAGATGAAAATGCAGAACTTTACGATGAAAAGGACGTACAGAACTACGAAGAACTCATGGAAAGAGATCAACATTTTGACACAGATATAACTCAAATGACTAAACGTTTTCTTTGGCCTAGTTATCGATTAGAGGATCTGGCTTGCATGAATAGATATTGGTTCAATACAAATGATGGGAGTCGATCTGTTATGTTAAGAATACGTATGTATCCCTAATCTTATATTGGTAAATGGGATCTATTAAACATAGATTCGATCATAATAAAAAACATAAACCTATGTATCTCTATCTAGTCTATGCGTTTCGCGCATAAGATGGATATATGGATAGATATGTGGATAATAGATAGATATGTAGATAGATATTTCATAATACATCCATATCCGTGTTGATGGAACGAATCGAAAAACTAGAAAAGACTTAGAATGTATTACCATTTAAATTCGATCTATTCGATCCTATCAATATAGGAATCTCTCGTCTATCTGTATTCCGCTGCAAATAGAAATTGGAAAACCCGTTTCTCTGGGAAAAGAGAGATTCTTTCTATGTCATTCAATGGGAATGCTCGGAACAAATTATTTTATGAACCATAAAAAAATTTATGGATCTCACTTTTTCTTTCTGGCCATGAATCAATCTTCTATCCCGAGAAAATAGTTATTATGCAAAAAAATGCGCCCATTCGTTCATCTCTGATTCTTGAAGAACGGAAAGAAGGATCCGTTGAATCTCAGATATGCCATTCAACTGATCGAATTCTGAGACTTACCCATCATTTGGAACTGCACCGAAGAGACTATTCATCCCAAAGAGGGTTGCGGCAAATTTTGGGGAAACGTAAGCGACTTCTGGTTTATTTGTCCAAGAGAGATATACTTCGCTACGATGATCTAATAGGTCGATTAAGTATTCGTGGGCTAAAAACCCGTTGATTGAAGTTTTCAATTCCAATTTTTTGGTTGTTAGATTCCGGATCTTAACGAACCGTCCCTTTGTTTCCAACAATTTATGGAACGAATCGGAGGAGAATGACATATGACCGTGCTTGCTAGAGAAAAAGACTCCATGATAGTAAGTATGGGTCCCCATCATCCATCGATGCATGGTGTTCTTCGACTTATTGTTACTCTAGATGGTGAAGACGTTATTGGCTGTGAACCCATATTAGGTTATTTACATAGAGGGATGGAAAAAATTGCTGAAAGCCGAACAATTGTCCAATATCTCCCCTATGTAACACGATGGGATTATCTAGCTACTATGTTTACAGAAGCAGTAACGGTAAATGCACCAGAAAGATTGGGAAATATTCAGGTACCTAGAAGGGCTAGCTGTATCAGAGTGATCATGCTAGAGTTGAGTCGTATAGCTCCTCATTTGTTATGGCTTGGACCTTTCATGGCTGATATTGGTGCACAGACTCCTTTCTTTTACATTTCCAGAGAGAGGGAATTTATATATGATTTATTCGAAGCTGCCACGGGTATGCGAATGATGCATAATTATTTTCGTATCGGAGGAGTAGCTGTAGATTTACCCTACGGTTGGATAGATAAATGTTTGGATTTTTGCGATTATTTCTTACCAAAAGTAGCTGAATATGAAAGGCTTATTACGCGTAATCCCATATTTTTAGAACGAGTTGAAGGAGTAGGCATCATTGGTAGGGAAGAAGCAATAGATTGGGGCTTATCGGGGCCTATGCTACGAGCTTCCGGGATACAATGGGATCTTCGTAAAGTTGATCATTACGAATGCTACGATGAATTTGATTGGGAGGTCAAATGGCAAAAAGAAGGAGATTCATTAGCTCGTTACTCGGTACGAATTGGGGAAATGACAGAATCTATCAAAATTATTAGACAGGCCCTAAAAATAATTCCGGGAGGACCTTATGAGAATTTGGAAGCCCGACGCCTAGATAAAGGCAAAGATTCGGAATGGAATGATTTTGAATTTCGATTTATTAGTAAAAAGCCTTCCCCTACTTTTGAGTCACCAAAGCAAGAACATTATGTGAGAGTAGAAGCTCCCAAAGGAGAATTAGGAATCTTTTTAATGGGAGATGATAGTATTTTCCCCTGGAGATGGAAAATTCGCCCACCTGGTCTTATTAATTTGCAAATTCTTCCTCAACTGGTTAAAAGCATGAAATTGGCCGATATCATGACAATTTTGGGTAGTATAGATATCATTATGGGAGAGGTTGATCGTTAAATGGTGATTAATACGACGGATCCCGAGGAACAAGTTATCAATTTGTCTTCTGTACTGGGATTTCTAAAAGAGATCTTTGGTCTCATATGGATTAGGATTTACATTCTTACTCCTATATTGGGAGTTGCAATAGGATTATTAGTTATTGTATGGCTCGAAAGAAAGATATCTGCAGGAATACAACAGCGTATTGGGCCTGAATACGCCGGTCCTTTGGGAATTCTTCAAGCTTTGGCAGATGGGATCAAACTACTTCTGAAAGAGGATGTTATCCCATCTAGAGGGGATGTTTGGTTATTCAGCCTTGGACCAGCTATAGTGGTTATACCAATCTTTTTGAGTTATTTAGTAATTCCCTTTGGCCGCCACATCGTTTTAGCTGATCTTAGTATAGGTGTTTTTTTCTGGATCGCCATTTCAAGTATTGCTCCTCTTGGACTTATTATGGCGGGATATGGATCAAATAATAAATATTCTTTCTCAGGTGGTCTCCGAGCTGCTGCCCAATCCATCAGTTACGAAATCCCTCTAGCTTTATGTGTGTTATCCATATCTCTACGTGTGATTCGTTAGAATATGAGCTTTTCTCCTCTTCATAGAAGAAGGGAAAGGAAGTGAATAGGAAGAATATTTCTTCTTCATTCCGATCAGCAAACTAGATAGTCATATGGGTGAGATCAAACAGCTTACAAATTAGCAGTAATAGGATCGAGCCCCATCCCCCATGTACAAGAGTGAAGGCATGCACAACCAGTGAAAGCTGTGTACCCCAGTTCATATATTAGTCATTGAGGCCTGACAGCGGGGGCAAAGGAAGAACTGTATGAAGCTCATACTATCATACCGAAGATCGAGCAAAAGTAGATGGCCAGGAACACCAAAATACATGAAAGATTAGTGAGAAAGATAACGAAACATGATTTTTGAGAGATGTTTCTATATCAATGGGATGACAATGAGGACTTGGCGTTGGTAGGGATGATCAAGTAGTACTTCCCCAGAACCCCGATCTGGAGTATGTTCCTATTTACTGAAAAAGGAATGACTGTCAGGAACGAAGTAATCCTTTCCGCAGTTCTACTATCCTTCTCCCACGGGAAAGATGGATAAAGGTTGTTTCTTTTCCTTCTTTTTTTTTTTTTTTCTTTTTTTCTTCATAAAGATCCAATTTTTTTTTTTGATTTTATCAATCAATAGACTATTGTCTAAATATCATTCGTGATTGACGGAATCTCGGGTGGAATGTAATATGGATCCATAGTGTGGAGAAAGGATTGTTGTAGTATTTCATTAATGGACCTAGTTGTTACTAACAAAGAATTGTGAAGGTCAAGATAGGTTCAAAAGCTCTTGTTATTGTAGCAGACAGAATCTCAGTGGTCCGATTCATAACACTTCGATGTTTCTTTTCTCTTTTATTCTCTCTCCCCCACGAGGTGCAGAGGTAATATCAAAGGATTGTTCTTTCTACTTCTCGATGGCCATTGAGGAGCCGTATGAAGCTGAAGTTTCACGTACGGTTTCGGAATAGAGATGAGAACAGTGATGTTCTCATCGACTATAATTATCCAACAGTTCAGGTACGGTTGATATAGTTGAAGCACAGTCTAGATATGGGTTTTGGGGATGGAATTTGTGGCGTCAACCTATAGGGTTTATAGCTTTTTTTATCTCTTCCCTAGCGGAATGCGAAAGATTGCCTTTTGATCTACCAGAAGCGGAAGAAGAATTGGTAGCGGGTCATCAAACCGAATATTCGGGTATAAAATTTGGTTTATTTTACGTCGCTTCCTATCTGAATCTATTGGCTTCCTCATTGTTTGTGACAGTTCTCTATTTGGGCGGCTGGAACTTTTCCATTCCATCCATACCAATTTTTGAGCATTTCGAATGGGATTCTATTAATGGAACTAGTGAGGTCGTTGGCATAACGACGGGGATCCTTATCACATTAGCTAAAGCTTATCCGTTCTTGTTCATTTCTATCACGGCGAGATGGACTTTGCCCAGAATGAGGATAGACCAATTATTGGATCTTGGCCGGAAATTTCTTTTACCCATTGCTCTAGGTAATCTATTACTGACAGCGTCTTTCCAACTTATTCTATTGTGACAAAATATCATTCAAAAATGGGTTCTGTGGACACATCCAAAATTGATAGATTGAATACATCTATGAAGAGAAAGAAATATATACGAAATGATGCATTCAAGGATATCTGCCATATGTTCTCCATGGTGACTGGATTTATAGATTATAGTCAACGAGCAATACAAGCTGCGAGATACATTGGTCAAGGCTTTATGGTTACCCTATATCACATGAATCGTTTACCCATGACTATTCAATATCCCTATGACAAGTTGATCCCATCAGAACGATTTCGTGGGCGGATTCATTTCGAATTTGATAAATGTATTGCTTGTGAAGTATGCGTCCGTGTATGTCCGATCGATCTACCCGTTGTTGATTGGAACTTTGGAAAAGATATTAGAAAAAAACGATTAGAAAATCATAGTATTGATTCCGGAATTTGTATTTTTTGTGGGAATTGTGTTGAGTATTGCCCCACAAATTGTCTGTCGATGACTGAAGAATATGAGCTTTCGACCTATGATCGTCATGAATTGAATTATGATCAGATTGCTCTAGGGCGTTCACCAATATCAGTGATTGGAGATCCTACAATTCGGACAATCTTTAGTTCAACTTTTTTGTCCGAAAGAACTATGAGCGGGCATATCGATTCAAGAACTGTTACCAGTTCCCCAGATTCAATATGAAGTTCCGATCAGGGAGAACTGGTAGATAGGGGCCATATATTCTTTTTTTTTTTGTTTTTTTGTTTTTTGTTTTTTGGATCAACTGGGAATTAGTAATCCTATTGAAAATCCCACTAGGAATATGACCAACGATATATCATCGATCGGTAGATCATTGATCGGAATAGATATATTATTGACCAATCAAATTATGGATCAGTCTATCTAATTAACATATCCAAATAGTTGCAGTAGGAATATTCATGTTTGGTTTATCAAATAGGTATATGGATAGGGTAACCCCTTTGTTCAGTGAATGGGATTGTGAGAAGGAAGATTGAAACTTACCGTGCACATAATGGATCTACCTGGACCGATACATTATATTATTTTTGTCCCTATAGGGCTGGGTATTATATTAGGAGGTTTGGGAGTAGTACTACTTACCAATATAATTTATTCTGCCCTTTCATTGGGACCGGTTCTTGTTTGTATATCCCTATTATATCTAATATTAAACGCGGATTTCGTAGCTGCCGCACAGATCCTAATCTACGTAGGAGCTGTAAATGTATTGATCGTATTTGCCGTGATGTTGATGAATAACCAAAAAGATCCAAATTATGTTCCTCTCTGGACCGTTGGAGATGGTATCACTTTAGTAGTTTGTACGAGTCTCTTCTGTTCATTAATTACTATTATCCCGAACACATCATGGTCCAATATATCTCTGACTACAAAATCTAATCAAATTTTAGAACAGGACTTAACTAACAATGTTCAGCGTATTGGGGCTCATTTATCAACTGACTTTTTCCTTCCATTCGAACTTCTTTCTATAATCCTTTTAGTTGCCCTCGTGGGAGCAATTACTATAGCTCGCCGGGAGGAAATAGTTTGAATGTGAAATAGCGGGTGAAATATCGTGATCTTACAGATAATATCAAATTATAAACTTTATAGAACTTCTGTTCGTATCCAAATCAATCGAGGTTAATGGGGAGTTGATCAATTATGCTCGAGCATGCACTTATTTCAGGTGCTTATTTGTTATCTATTGGTATTTATGGACTGATCACAAGTCGGAACATGGTTAGAGCACTTATGTGTCTTGAGCTAATACTGAATGCGGTTAATGTAAATCTCGTAACATTCTCCAATTATTTTGATTGTCGACAGGTAAAGGGAGACATTTTCTCGATCTTTGTTACCGCTATTGCAGCCGCTGAAGCAGCCGTTGGATTAGCTATTGCTTTAGCAATATATCGTAACAGGAAATCGATTCGTATCGATCAATTTAATTTGTTGAAATGGTAACGGAGCACATAGGATCTCCGGGTAGATTGATCAGTAATAAGTAGATTTCTAAATCTACAAATAAAGAATAGGTATATCCATCTATCAATCTATATAGATAAATATGGATACATAAATCTATGTAGATGTACCTCTTATCTGTATGTGATCGAGATCAATGGATTATTATGGTTGATGAAGGACGTTATTCGATCCATATCGAACTTATTAGCAAATTGTATCTGACTAACACGATTGAGCCAGATTTGGTAAAATCCGGAAAGATCAAAGTTATACAAGTAACTTCGCCCCCACTGAACAGATACATGATATAAATATATCCATTCAAAATATCACTGAGAGTACAATTACTGATTCGTCCAATATAAATAATATAGATTCGTCCAATATAAATAATATCTCGTTAGTGGCCTATCCTATATTATGAGATCTTATCAAATTGATAACTTATGACATCCTAACTAATGGGAGTTAATAGATACAATGGCACATTCAGTCAAAATTTATGATACATGCATTGGTTGTACTCAATGTGTACGAGCTTGCCCCACAGATGTATTGGAAATGATACCTTGGGAAGGATGTAAAGCTAAGCAAATTGCTCCTGCTCCAAGAACAGAAGATTGTGTAGGTTGTAAGAGGTGTGAATCTGCTTGTCCAACGGATTTCTTGAGTGTACGCGTTTATTTGTGGCATGAGACAACTCGCAGCATGGGTCTAGCTTACTAATCAATATAGACCACAAAAATTGTTAGATCCATCTTATATTTGTTATTCTCCTTTTTTTCTTTCACTGGTAAAAACCCATACTCAACCCGAGATCTTGAGCATGGGTTTTTAAATAGAAAATCTCTTCCATTTCCATCATGAGTGATTTACCTTGGTTAACAATAATTGTGATTTTGCCCATATCTGCGGGTTCCTCAATCCCATTATTCCCTCATAGAGGGAATAAGATAATTAGATGGTATACTCTAGGTATCTGCTTATTGGAGTTCCTCCTAATGATCTATACATTTCGTTATCATTTTCATTTCGACGATCCATTGATCCAATTGGAAGAAGATTATGACTGGATAGACCTTATCGATCTTCATTGGAGACTGGGAATTGATGGACTTTCTATTGGACCTATTTCATTGACGTCATTTGTTACTACTTTAGCCACTTTAGCCGCTTGGCCAGTTACCCGAAATCCTCGATTGTTTTATTTCTTGATGCTGGCAATGTACAGTGGCCAAGTAGGATTATTCGCTTCTCGAGATATTCTACTTTTCTTTCTTATGTGGGAGCTAGAACTAATTCCCGTTTACCTACTTCTATCCATGTGGGGAGGAAAAAGACGTCTATACTCGGCTACAAAGTTCATTTTGTACACTGCAGGTGGTTCTATTTTTATCTCAATGGGAGCTTCAAGCATGGGTCTCTATGGATTTGATGAACCAACATTAGATTTTGATATATTGGCTAATAAATATTATCCTCTAGCACTGGAAATAGTACTCTATTTAGGATTCTTCATCGCTCATGCCATCAAATTGCCAATTCTCCCTTTACACACTTGGCTACCGGATACTCATGGGGAAGCGCATTATAGTACATGTATGCTTTTGGCTGGAATTCCATTGAAAATGGGAGGATATGGACTAATTCGAATTAATATGGAATTATTACCTCATGCTCATTCTCTATTTTCGCCATGGTTGGTAATAGTAGGAGCGGTTCAAATCATCTATGCAGCTCTAACTTCTCTGGGTCAACGTAATTTGAAAAGGAGAATAGCCTATTCATCAGTATCTCATATGGGTTTTGTAATTGTAGGAATTGGTTCCATGACAGACACGGGTCTCAACGGAGCCATTTTGCAAATGATTTCTCATGGATTAATTGGTGCTGCACTTTTCTTCTCGGCAGGAACAAATTACGACGGGATACGTACTCTTTTTCTTGACAGGATAGGAGCAATGGCTATACCAATGCCCAAAATATTTACTATGTTCAGTAGCTTTTCAATGGCTTCCCTCGCATTGCCAGGGATGAGTGGTTTCGTAGCGGAATCTATGGTACTTCTGGGAATAATTACTAGTCATAAATATTCTTTGATTTTTCAAATAGTTATTGTTGCAATAATGGCAATTGGAATGATATTAACTCCTATTCATTTGTTATCTATGTTACGTCGAATGTTCTATGGATATAAGTTTTTAAACGTCCCGAACCCATATTTAATGGATTCTGGACCACGAGAGATTTTTATTTCAATCTGTCTTTTTCTGCCAGTAATAGGTGCTGGTCTTTATCCTGATCTAGTTTTATCTCTATGGGATAATAAGGTAGAAGCTATTATGTTCCGATCCTTCCATGAATAAAAAAATACGTACTTTTCAGATAAATTGTCAACTAGATAGCTATGGGATACGATCAAATTATCTTATTCATCTCTCGAAAAGAGATGAATAGGATGGGGTAGAAAGAATGAACAATTCAATTTGTTTCGGATGTAGTTCAAGTTATTTCAAGTAATGATCATATAATTCTATGATAGCTATTTGAAATAACTTGGACAAGTTACTAATTCCATTTAGAAATCCCATATAATAACTATACTCTATGGAATAGATACTCTTTTTCTTCCATAAATAGAATTCATGGGTCCAAGTCTATTTTTAGTTCTGTGCTGAATCAACCATCCATAGCTATGCAAACCTATTCCTAATAGATCGACTCCCAAATAACAGATCCAAATTATAAAGGATCCTAAAGAAGCTATAATTGCTGGGTTTTCATCTTGCCAACCCTTATTCAGCCTGATATGCAAATAAATTGCAAATATGGTCCAAGTGATCAATGCCCAGGTCTCCTTAGGATCCCAGCTCCAATGAGATCCCCATGCTTCATTAGCCCATACTGCTCCAGAAAGAATACCTATGGTTAAAAGAAGAAAGCCTAGACCAATAACACGATAACTCCAAGAATCTAATTGTTGAGTCAATTGACATTTACGATGATTCGTGAATGACAAAGAATAATTGTTTTGCAAATCAATCTTTTCTTGTTCATGTAAATACCAATTATTCCTAGAGGGAAAAGGCCAAATGAATGAATTGTCTTTTGCACCGAGAAGCAAAACGATCCTTCTATTTCTCCGAAATGTAATGACCAGAAAAGCTATTGATGATAGGGATCCACACAAAAGGGTTGCATAGCTGAGCAATATCATGCTCACATGCATCATTAACCAATGGGATTGTAGGGCAGGTACCAACATTGCAGATTGTTGCATTTCTTTCGGAAGACCTGAAGTAGCAAAACCATGAGTTAACATAGCACTTGGTGCAGTGATTGCACCTAACCCTCGATTCTTTTGGCTTCGTACTTCTAGAACTATATGAATCACAGATGAACTCCATGAAAGGAACATGAATGACTCATACAAATTACTTAACGGTAAATGTCCTGAATAAAGCCAACGAGTAACTAATAATCCCGTTGTACAGACAAAAGTGACTATCATGCCTTTTCCTCCCGAACTACTTAGTCCTTCAATCCTATGGACCAAGGTTCCCCAATAAGTGAGAGTGACAACAGAAATGAGAGAAAAAGATATGTGAGCCAATATATGTTCTAAGGTTATGAATATCATAATAAACCCACCCATTTTCTCATCTGATTTTCAAATAGGATCAATCGATAGGAGAAACACGATAGGATGAATGAGAAAGAGTTACTAGAAAATAATGATCTGTTATAGGTAAACAGAGAAATAGAAATGGGTTGAACAGAATAGGAAGGAGATCAGCGGAATTCTTTTCTAAAAATGCCGCCACTCGGATTCGAACCGAGATGCTCTAGCACTGCTTCCTAAGAGCAGCGTGTCTACCAATTTCACCATGGCGGCTCGGTAAAGACTATACTAGCCTATTTATGCTAGATTGTCAATGTGCTCAAAACAGGGTTGGCAGGGAGAGTAATAAATGCAGATCGGGTGGTCCAAATATAAGTTTGGACATTGAATCAATGTGATGTTGGTTGTTACAACGGGGCATGGCGCAGCTTGGTAGCGTGCCATCTTGGGGTGGTGGAGGTCGTGGGTTCAAATCCCGCTGCTCCGAAGGGGAATGAAGAGTCCCATTCAATTCCATCATTGAACAATAGAATAGATCTCTATCAATTATATTGATAGAATGTAAGCAGCTAAATCCCGAGTATGGAATAAAGAGAGATACATGAGAAAGGGTTTCATGCTGTAACTTTCAACTTTCTCGTTGGAATAATGATTTGTGAATAATTGAATGATACCAATATCAGAATAGGATGAAATTACGATTTCGACGGATCAGATCTCCTTTATTATTCTATTATTCCTCAACCTATTTTTGGCATGATCTATCGGACTTTAGTAATTACGAATAGGGTAAAAGGATACTATTGAGATTAGGCCCTTAATGAGACATGATATCACGAGCTTAGTAATAAGGGGTTTTCGAGCTATTGGAACGTAAAAAAAAAAAAAAAGGATTATCCCCCATAAATCACGTTCTAGGAAGTTAAAGCTAGGTCATTAATGGGAGCCAATGATGGGGATCAGATATGCTAAGACGCCATACAAGGTTACACACCTAGGCTTTATTTGGCCAGCCCCTTAAAATTATGTCTCTATGCTCTTGAAAATGGGTTACAAATGGCTAGATATACAATAACTCTAGCCATGAGTCTCCTCTTAAAAAATCAAGCACTTCTTTATATATATATATATATATATATATATATGATTTATATATGATGTGACCATAAAAAAAGGAGATAACTGTTTGGAACAAGAGTGAAATGGATCCATTAAGTTACTATTACTGTATCTAGCAATTGCGTGATATCCCGAATAGAAAGAGCAAGAGCCCGATATCCTAAAATTAGGAATTATTCACCGAGATCCAAGCAATAATTCGCTCGAATGACACACACATAGATTCCAGTCGACCAAAATGGGTAGGTGACTCCGGGAATACTATACTCAGATGATCCTATAGCTCTATAACTATCTCAAATTGAAATAAGGTGCTCTGAGGTTCTTCTTTTCTTATCTAAATACATACCTATCTATCTATATAGATATATAGATAGATATCTAATAAGATATTGATGAGGTAAAGCTACCAGAAATAGAAATAATGGTAATGCTAAGTTGATCCAGGATTATCATTAAGAATGATGAACCCTAATCCTTCCCTAGCAGGAAAAGAAGGACGGAAGATGAATGGGTTAAGAATAGGAAGAATAATCCCCCCTCTCCCAGATCGGCTATAAATGAATGCTGTAGCGGAACCAAATCATGACTTGTTCCTTTTGTCTATCCGACCCCTCAAGCATCGGACCGGAGAATTCTTTCTATCCCATTGCTGCCTTTTCTACTAAGGGGGGGGGAGCATATTATGAATCATTTGATTCATTGATGAATGCGGATTTAGATGATCCAGGGGGCTCATCATTTGTTGTGCAATAAAAGATTTTTGATCGACCGGTCGAGATAGACTCAGCTAAGGAGAGAGCTTTTATCGCGGCCTGACTTGCTTTTCCCTTCCAAACATTTTTACGAATTCGTTTTCTGGATTTAGAAGTACGCTTCTTCGGAACTGCCATGATGAACAATGCTTTTTCATTCATATATTTCGATGTTATAAACATATATGTGCATATCCATCTAGATAGATAGATCTTACTATATGGATGTTAAATGGATATTGTTAAATGGATATCAAATGTACTCTATCTTTTATATATCATGTTCTTCTATGCAGTATAGATATATATATGTGCATATATAGATATGTATATCCCTCGTTATTACTATTCCCAAAGGAACCTAAAGATCCAGCTCTCTGCCGTTATTTTCATAATTTGTGAAAATTACGTTATTTCCCTATATGAATAATGATTCACTGCAAAATCCATCCGTTCATTTATATTTCTTTGGATAGATCAAATTTACTACAAATCAAATCTTGTTGATGTCCCAACCTACGTACACCGTGTCCTCCTCCCAGGAAATGCGTTTTTTTATTAAATGGTCAATTCATCTCCGGGAGGATCATGTGAGATTCCCCCCCATCCTTTATTTTTTTTTTTTTCTTTTTTCCCAACGGAACGGGAATGCCCGATATTTGTAGTATATCTATGACAAATCAATAAGAATAAATAGAAATTTTGACGTTATGTCCATCCGGCCCTAATCCTAATTATGTAGAGTGACAAACATCATAAGATCTATCTGGCCCGTTCGGAGTTGTTCATCCTTGGTATGTATATTGTATATGCATTTCTTATTTAAGTGACTGTGGATTAAGAGTGGATATGTATCGAACAGATTCGATCAAATATAAGGAACTGGAATAGCTCTCTAATTGGTTCGATTCTTGCCAGGTCTCATCATGAATATTTCTGCGAGACCTCTGAAGAGTGTCAAGTATCTCTATCTCTATTGGTTCATAAAAATCTATGTGATATAAGATAATGTATGGGAAAAGTGTACAATTTTGGATGTGCACAATTCTATCTCGTTGACGAGTACCCGAACCAATAGTTAGGAACTATAGTTTCTATTCATCTGGCATTTCATATCGATTAATAATGAATCAGCTCGAACTTTCGATTTGTGGAAGAAGAAGGATAAATATATAGATGGGATCCATATCCACATCCCATCCTCCTCCTGGTTAACGCCTTTTTTTTATTTGTTCCTTTCACAATCCAGTGGATCGGAAACCAGGAATGAAAAAAAAACTATTTCTAAAGATTACTCGATCTTTCTATGGAACTTATATCTAAATATGTTTGGATCGTGCCCTTCCTTCCACTCTCAGCCTCTGTACCAATAGGATTGGGATTATTATTTTTTCCAAAGGCAACCAGGGGTCTTCGTCATATATGGGCTCTTATCAGCATTTCCCTGCTAGGTATAGCTATGTTCCTTTCTTCCAATCTATTCTTGCAGCAAATTACCGGTGGTCCCGTCTATCAATATTTATGGTCCTGGACCATTAATAAGAATTTCTCCTCAGAGTTGGGCTATTTGATCGATCCACTTACTTCCATTATGCTAATATTGGTTACTACTGTTGGAATCGTGGTTATGATCTACAGTGATAATTATATGTCTCATGACCAGGGGTATGTGAGGTTCTTTGCTTATCTCAGCCTTTTCAATGCTTCTATGCTGGGGCTAGTTATTAGTCCTAATCTAGTACAAATATATATATTTTGGGAATTAGTAGGGATGTGTTCTTATTTATTAATAGGTTTCTGGTTTACCCGACCCAGTGCAGCCAATGCCTGCCAAAAAGCGTTTATTACTAATCGTGTAGGGGATTTTGGATTATTATTAGGAATCCTAGGTTTCTATCGGATAACAGGGAGTTTTGAATTTAAATATTTATCAGGAAGATCTAACGAATCGATCGCCAGTAATGAGGTTAGTTTATTTCTTGCTATTCTGTGTGCTCTTCTCTTATTCTCAGGTCCAGTAGCTAAATCCGCACAATTTCCACTTCATGTATGGTTACCTGATGCTATGGAAGGGCCTACTCCTATATCAGCTCTTATACATGCTGCTACTATGGTAGCAGCGGGTATTTTTCTCGTAGCTCGATTGTTTCCTCTTTTCAGAGCTCTACCTTTCATGATGAATCTCATCTCTTGGACAGGTGGAATAACGGCTCTGTTGGGAGCGACTATGGCCCTCGCTCAAAGTGATCTTAAAAGAGGTTTGGCTTATTCTACTATGTCTCAATTAGGTTATATGATGTTAGCTCTAGGTACAGATTCTTATCGAGCTGCTCTGTTCCATCTGATTACACATGCCTATTCTAAAGCCTTATTGTTCCTAGGATCTGGATCAGTGATCCATTCCATGGAATCCCTTGTTGGATATTGTCCCGGTGAAAGCCAGAATATGGCTCTCATGGGTGGTTTAAGTAAATACATGCCAATTACAGGAACAACCTTTCTTTTAGGTACACTTTCTCTTTGTGGTATTCCCCCCTTTGCTTGTTTCTGGTCCAAAGATGAAATTATTAGTGGTAGTTGGCTATATTCTCCCATTCTTGGGGGGATAGCTCGGTTTGCAGCAGGATTCACTGCATTTTACATGTCCCGTATGTATCTTCTTGCTTTCGAAGGAGATCTACGAGTAAATTTGTATAATAACCCTATTCCGTTTTATTCGATATCTATGTGGGGGGAGAAAGAATCTGGTACATTCACCGGGGCTGTAATGGGCTCTATGCCGCAATTTCCAGGGAATAATAACTCTTCCTCTGAAAGAGCATTTCAACTCCCGGGGAAGATGGAACAATTCGATAGGAAAAGCATGCAATACCCAGTTACCGCTCATCCTCTCGAGAAAGGGGATACTCTGTATCCTAAGGAATCGGACAATGCAATGCTATTGCCTTTACTTGCGCTGGGAATATCCACTCTATTTGTTGGATTTATAGGAGTTTCTTTTGTTCAAGGAGGAATAAGTTCTGATAGATTATCTCAATGGCTAACTCCATCGATGACCCATTTTAATGGGAACCACCCCGAGAATTGGTCTGAATTTCTCGTAGATGCGATCCCCTCAGTTGGTATAGCATCTTCTGGCATATTCATAGCCTTTGTCTTACATGGACCTATTCATTTCTCCTCACCAAATTTTAGGTATAAAAAGGATCCCCCACTAAAGGGTATCCCGGCGGGCCAATTCATCAATATAATATACAACTGGTCATATTACCGGGGTTACATAGACGTATGTTATGACTTAATATTTAGCAAGGGTATACGGGGATTGGCTAAACTAACTTATTCATTTGATCGATGGGTAATTGATGGAATCATAGATCGAGTTGGTATCCTAGGTCTATTTGTAGGAGAGGGAATGAAATATTTAGGAGGGGGACGGGCATCTTCCTATCTATTTGTATTCTTGTTCTGTGCAGTAATCTTTCTATTCTATATTTATATTAATTTATATTAAAAATTTTTCTATTCGTTGATGTGATATTTTGATTAATTTCTCATTCTCTGCGTTGATAGATTGATCCTTTTATGTCTCCTTCCTTTCTCTCCATCCCCTTCCTCTCCGCCCCCCTGCCCTCTTTCTGTTCTTCCTTTCCCTTTCTATTCCCCCTCTCCCCCTTCCTCCATTTTGGGCTCATTTCATTATAGATAGATATCTATCTATATGAGACATATATAGAACTGATATTCCATCATTCAAAAAAGTCTTCCTCTTGAACAAAAAAGGATTCAAAGGAAATGCTGAGAAAGAAAATACAGATAAAAAATAGTGATTGATCAGGTATAATTCCAATCATTGAAGTAATGACGGTACGATCGCTGATATGGATTCCTCTCACTTCAACGCTTCCCACTACTTCATATACCAAAATCACCGGGCAGATCGGATCTAATCTCACGTATCCCAGCATTCAACCAGCCCATGATCCGAACGAAGGCTATACAGCATGGAGCGGGCAGAGAGATGAAAGGACCGACAGGGGGACCTTCTCCTGCTTGATCAAAATCAATTCTATGATCGAATAGCAGTTCCAAGTGCCATGATGTCCGCTCCGTTTCACTCAACGAAGGGTTCGGAAAGACAGGTAAAGGAGGTTAGTTGAGACTATCTCACCATTACCTTCTAGCTCTTAGGATAATAAGCAGGCCCCTTGTCCCTGGCAGGGAGAGAGAGGTCTTTGTTGCCCTTCGGTAGAGTGAGTATACCTAGCGAACTGGCGGGTCCGCAGCACCGTGGAGATCGATTGATCAATATGCATCTCGGGGCAGTGGAGAAGATCATGGTGATGGTTGACCGCCGCCTCCCCTTGTCCTGGAGGCTCTCCGGGGAGGCGAAGGGGATTGCTATCGTCACCTTCTCTCCTTATAATATAGGGTGGGGTGTATGCAAAGTTCCAGAAGTTCCGAAGGAAGCTTTGCTTTGGGCTTCTCAACGGTTCATGCGCTGGTCATAGGTCGGTCCAAAGAACAAGAATCTTGAACGTAGATGAGATCTAACCCCCCGTTGTTCCTCAGTAGCTCAGCGGTAGAGCGGTCGGCTGTTAACTGACTGGTCGTAGGTTCAAATCCTACTTGGGGAGATCCACTTTATTCAAGGGCTCGCTCCGACCGTTAGGAGTAGGTAAAACGTTCCCTGCTCTTGTTTATATTAATACGAAATCGCCAAAAACAAGGATAAAGATGTGCTCACTCCCAGTAGTTCGGAAAAATATGGAAACAACGGTCTCTTTGGAGTGCTGAAAAGTTCGGATGAGCAAATCCATCGTTCTCCGTTCTGATGACACTTCCAGAGCTGAATTGGGGCGAAGGCCCCTATTCGCTCGACCCGTTACTAGCTGGTAAAACTATCAATTCGTTCCTTGGAAGTCATTGATAATTGGATCCCTGCATGCTGTCAATACCTCGGCGTAGATTTGGGATAATCTCTTGTTCTGTAGCCCCAATTAGGGCTACTTCCAACTAGCCAATCTCTCATTCTCAGGTGATGTGCTAGCAGTTCATCAAAGATGCAGTCATCAATTCTCCCGGGAGGCCACAATTCTCGTAAGCAAGCATATCCATGCTGAGGAACGTATTGTTGCTACTAATACTCTGCCCAAGCCTGGCGGCGAGAGGGAGAGTTACAG